GCGTCCCCCTTCTCGTCCCCTTGAATCCACAAGTACCGGACGAGGACCAGGAAACGACCCTACCCCGTACATCTGTAACCGTGACAATAGTATTATTGAAACTTGCTTGAACATGAATAACTCCCTTTGGTATTCTACGTGCACTTTTACGTGAACCAATACGTACATTTCTACGTGAACCAATTCTCGGTATAGCTTTTGCCATATTGTAGCATCTCATAAATATGAGTCAGAAATATATGGAATATATCCATTTGATGTCAAAACAGATTCTTTATTTGTACGTTTAGTCTTTTGGTGAGTCTGATTATCCTTGTCTTTGTTTATGTCTCGGGTTAGAGCAAATTACTCTAATGCGCCCCCGTCTGCGGATTAGTCGACATTTTTCACAAATTTTACGGACGGAAGCTCTTATTTTCATATTTGTCATTCCTTATCTTAATTCTGAATCTACTTCTTGGTAGAAAATAAGTTTCTTGCAATTTTTCATCTCGAATCGTATTGAATAAAAACCACCTAATCTTTCGAATCCTTGTTTCGGAGTCGATAAATTATACGTCCTCTAGTTGAATCATAACGACTTACTTCAATTTTGACTTTATCTCCTGGTAGTATCCGTATAAAACTACGTCGGATCTTTCCTGAAACATAACCTATAATCAGATCTTCATTATCTAACCGAACCCGGAACATGCCATTGGGAAGCGATTCGGTAATTAAACCCTCATGAATCCATTTTTGTTCTTTCATTTCAGGTAAAGCCCCCTTGAAGTATCAACTAATGTAGGAGAAACGATATTAGACAACTCACCCCTTTCTTTTTTTTTTTACAAATAGGAAGAGGTTTCGGATCCCATTTTGATATTAAAAGGATTACCATATATAACATAAAATTTCTCCGCCGATTCTTTCTAGTCGAGCCTCCCGGTCTGTCATTATACCTCGAGAAGTAGAAAGAATTACAATCCCCATTCCACCTAAAATTCTAGGAATTCGTTGAGAGTTAGAATAGATTCGTAGACCGGGTCGGCTGATCCGTTTTAAATTTAAAAAATTTCTACAGGTATGGGGTCTTTTCCTATTCCTTCTATTATGTCGCAGGGTTAAAACCAAAAAATTTTTGTTTTTTTCTTGATGTTTTCTGACGTTTTCGAGAAAACCTTCTCGGAAAAGTATTTTAACAATATTTTCGGTAATATTAGTAGATGCTATGCGAACAACTCTTTTTCTATCCATATCCGCATTTCGTATAGAGGTTATTATCTCAGCAATAGTGTCTCTACCCATGATGAAGTAAAATTTTTGGTGCCTCAAAATTGGATCTAATTAACATGTTTTTTATTGGTTTATGAATATGAATTTTTCAAGGTATATGCGTGAGATATAATCTACAAATTAATCTAGTTCTTAATCTATTTCTTTTCAAATATCCCAAAGATATGAGGATCCCATTTTATTTTATAATACCTCGGGAGCTAATGAAACTATTTTAGTAAAATTGAATTGTCTCAATTCGCGGGGGATTGCACCAAAAATTCGAGTTCCCTTTGGATTTCCTTCTTGATCAATCACAACTGCAGCATTGTCATCATATCGTATTATCATACCGCTGTCACGTTTAAGTTCTTTACAGGTACGAACAATTACAGCTCTTACTACTTCTGATTTTTCTAGGGGCATATTTGGTACTGCTTCTTTGATCACAGCAACAATAACGTCACCAATATGAGCATATCGGCGATTACTAGCTCCTATGATTCGAATACACATCAATTTTCGAGCCCCGCTGTTATCCGCTACATTTAAATGGGTCTGAGGTTGAATCATATGAATTTTTGAGTCTATTCTTCCAATGCAAAGGATGAAGAAAATAAAAGAAATATTCTTTGTCAAAAAAAAGAAACCTGCGGTTTTCTTTCATTCCCAAGACTCATTTGTGTTGGTTCTACATTTTTATCCCGAAATAATAAATTGAGTTCGTATAGGCATTTTGGATGCTGCTATTAAAATCGCCCTTCTAGCTATATTTTCAGTTACTCCGCCCATTTCATATAGTATTCGCCCCGGTTTAACAACAGCTACCCAATATTCAGGGGATCCTTTCCCTGAACCCATACGTGTTTCGGCGGGTCTTATTGTAACTGGTTTGTCTGGAAATATACGGACCCAAATTTTTCCACCCCGGCGTGCATTTCGTGTCATTGCTCGTCGACCCGCTTCGATTTGTCTAGATGTGATCCAAGCAGGCTCAAGCGCCTGAAGAGCATATTTACCGAAACAAATATGATTACCTCGATAAGATATTCCCTTCATTCGTCCTCTATGTTGTTTACGGAATCTAGTTCTTTTGGGGTTATAATTGATGGTTGTTTCGGAAGTCCATCTCTACTACAGAACTGGACGTGAGAGTTTCTTCTCATCCAGCTCCTCGCGATTCAAAATGGAATTGCAATTAATTTGAATAGATATTAGAACATTTTTATAAAAAAATTGATAAAAA